TTTCAATACGAAATTGATTCTATCATTGATGTATCCGCAATTCAATATGGATAGATATATCCCACATATATATGTGCCTTTCCTCCTCCTTCATTTTTACAGTGCATTTTGAAATAGTGGAACGGTCGATATTCATTCTTTTTTTTTCATTTCAAATCCTAATTTCATTGATATATTGATATTTTATATTCACATATATATGAATATGAAATTTAATTTCTATTTAGATATCTAATTTATCTATATCTAAATAGTTTTCTTTTCTATTTTCTTTTTCTAAATAGAATCTAAAATATATAACTAATAAATATAAAAAATTTAAATAATCAATAAATTAAAAAAAGAAGAAGAATCACTAGGTAATAGCCAAGATCCGATAGTTTCCTGTATTCCTATACACTATTGTTCTTATATCCGCCCGCTTAGCTCAGAGGTTAGAGCATCGCATTTGTAATGCGATGGTCATCGGTTCGATTCCGATAGCCGGCTCTTTTTCTTTAATCAATTTTTTTCTTTCCATGATTGAAAATCTCTACTCTCGCTTTCTCTAAATGTTGGGTCACCGATCTATTATGTCATGGTAACTTGCAGCTATAGCTATGAATAAAAAAGTTGACTAGAACAATTAGATCTCTACAGAAAAAATTGGAAAATGTAACCTTCGCTTTCATTTCCTATATATACAAAAAATCCGAATATTTATAAAATTTCTTTTATTCTGTTTTGTAGGACTTTAGTAAATTGAGTTTTGCTTTTCTGATCCTTGAGTTCAGTCTGAATTTATATTTTTTTTTCAAATAAAAGTGAATCAAAAAGGAGCCTTTATATGTCTCGTTACCGAGGACCTCGTTTCAAAAAAATACGCCGGCTGGGGGCTTTACCGGGACTAACTAGTAAAAGACCCAGATCCAGAAGTGATCTTCAAACCCAATTGCGCTCTGGAAAAAGATCACAATATCGTATTCGTTTAGAAGAGAAACAGAAATTGCGTTTTCATTATGGTCTGACAGAGCGACAATTACTTAAATATGTGCATATTGCTGGAAAAGCCAAAGGGTCAACAGGCCAGGTTTTACTACAACTACTTGAGATGCGTTTGGATAACATCCTTTTTCGATTAGGTATGGCTTCGACCATTCCTGGAGCCAGACAATTAGTTAACCATAGACACATTTTAGTTAATGGTCGTATAGTGGATATACCAAGTTATCGTTGCAAACCTCGAGATATTATTACTACGAAGGATAAAGAAAGATCGAAAGCTCTGATTCAAAATTCTCTTGTTTCATCCCCCCACGGGGAATTCCCAAACCATTTGACTATTGACTCCTTACAATATAAAGGATTTGTCAATCAAATAATAGATAGTAAATGGATTGGTCTTAAAATAAATGAGTTGTTGGTCGTAGAATATTATTCCCGTCAGACTTGATTCTAATGAAAATAAAAAAGCAAGGTTCATACCAATTTTGACTCCTTTCGCTGAAGTAAATAGAGCACCTCGTGCCCTGTCTCATTCATGTATCAAAAAAGGATCGGCAATAGGATTCTTTTTCTTTTTTTCAATATCAATACGATATCCCTATTTGTATTTTACCTATCACAGGGATTAATTAGGGATAGAGAATGTCTATTAAATAAGGGTCTTATCATTAGAATAATGATATCAATTCTTATTTTATTTAATACATTGTAGATTGTAGTCGGTAACGTTGATGAATGAAAAGAAACGGAGAGAGAGGGATTCGAACCCTCGGTAAACAAAAGTCTACATAGCAGTTCCAATGCTACGCCTTGAACCGCTCGGCCATCTCTCCTACAGAATGTTATTCTTGACCAAAACCCGAATGAATAGCGAGTCCTTCATCTTAATTGTAGTACATGTATGACCGCCCAATGGTTCCATAAGAAGAAATTGCTTTTCCAATTTCATATTTATCAACAACAACTTCTTTCATCAGCTAACCCATGGAATTCATGAATTGTCCGACGAATCTTTCTATTTCAATTGTATGGTGTGGCAGATACATGTTATGCAAACAAAAAGGATGGTTACTTTATTTGAATATTTGAATTTGATTTTATCATGGAATGATTATTCCATTCTTTTCCTTTTTGGATCATAACCAAATCAAAACTTCTCGAGTTATCAAAATCCATAGGAAACTTGGTTATTCAACTTAGATGAAATAGTAATAGTCATTGGTATACTACGAAATTGGAATGAAATCTAATCTGATTCAACTATTTCATTGCATCTTTGTCCAAAAGGGGGACACCACATTTTTTCCAATTAGTCTGTTTTTATGTTATTTTGTACTGTACAATTCCCTTTTTTGTGGGATCGTTTTCCCCGAAGGGAAATGAGAAGAATTATAGAATGAATTGCTAATTATGCCTAGATCTCGAATAAATGGAAATTTTATTGATAAGACCTCTTCGATTGTAGCCAATATTTTATTACGAATAATTCCGACAACTTCAGGAGAAAAAAAGGCAT